GCTAATTGATCTTTACGATGCTTGCTCTATCAATTAGATCCTTTATCCATAGAATAAAACAGCTAGGCATATTTCTTTCTTCACTTTTAATTTAAACTTATATGAAGTTTCTTTCTTTGCTACAGCTGATAAAAATCGTTGTTTTAGACGATTCATATGTAGAAAGCCCGTTTTGTTTCTAGTATTTACTAGCGGATTTAATCCTTCTTTCCTTTTTTCTTTCTATAGTGGAGATAGTCGCACGTAATGACAGATCACAGCCATATTATTAAAAGCTTGTGGTAAGAACGGATTTCGTTCTAGCGCTCGGAAATAATATTCCAGAGCTTTCGTATGTTCTCCGTTACTTGTGTGGATAAGTCCTATGTTATAGAGTATATAACTTCGATCATAGGGATCAATTTCTAGTCGCATAGCTTCATAATAATTCTGTAAAGCTTCCGCATAATTTCCTTCGGATTGAGCCGACATCCGTTACGGTCGTCATTCAATTCAAAGAATCTCCGTTCCAGAACCGTACATGAGATTTTCATCTCATACGGCTCCTCTTTTATGTGCATAATGAAAATAAAACAGGGGAAAAAAGATGAAAATATTATCATTATGAACTGAGCAGGGCTAGTGTTTTTACAAGAAATCTCTAGCCAACCTTACTGCAAGAGATCTTTTCTTAAGATCAAACGTGTTGATACTAGATAGAGATGATAACTCCAACAATTTATTTGTTCTAAACGCCTTAGAATTTCCAGGAATTAGTCACTTCAACAGCCTTCGATGGTTATACAGGTATCCAAAATACAAACGAGATGGATGTTTGTTGTCCCGACCATTCTTGTTAGTTCCGATCCTTATCAGGATCGGGATAATTTATAACAAAGTTTTCGTGTTGTTGATTCCTATGTGTAGTGCTTCTTCCCCTATGTGACCTATTGGTACTGGTGGAGTAGGATTGACCTGTAAATACAGAACCTATAGGTGTAGCCTTTCGCTCAATACTAGAGTCGACAATTAAACCGTAGCATCCGAGGTTGCATTAATGGAGGATACACGACAGAAGGAATTGTTCTATTTCCAAACTTTACCTTCAACAAACGTAGATTTTTTTTTCAAAATTTTTATTTCTATCCCGATCCCAAATCATGTGTCTTTTTCGTAAGATTGAGAGCAATAAAAAAGAATCAAATCGCACCATCTCTGTAATAGGTAAATGCCTCTTTTTCTCCTGAAGTTGTCGGAATTATTCGTAATAAGATATTGGCTATAATTGAAAAGGTCTTATCAATAAAATTTCCATTTATCCGCGATCTAGGCATAGGTAGCAATCCATTCTATAATTATTCTCATTACCTCTCGTGGTAAACCCATCCCACAAAGAAAAGAATTGTACAGTACGAAATAACATAAAAACAGATTCATTAATAAAAAAGATATGAGCCCTGTATTTATATTTATTCAAATTGTTCCTTTTTGACAGGAATCAAAAAAAAACAAAGAAATAAATATTGGAGTACGCTTCGATTTCATCCTAATGTAAATGGAGTAGTATACCAACAAAAGAAAGTATTCAATTTCATTGAAGTTACAGATGAGAATAACGAAAAATTTTTTTATTGAATTCTCATCCAAAGAAGAAAAAAAGATCGAATAACCATTCTATGATGAAAAAACCCGCCCGTTTTATTTTGTATGCATAGGAGATATACACTATACAATCAACTATATATATATAATTTTTCTGAATACTGGACTGGAAAGGAATTTGAGAATTCTTAAGATATAAGATATGGAATTATAGTCTAAATAGAATCGTGATCTAAAGAGATCCATTAACCTAAGTGCAAAAATAGACCCATCAATCGGCGGATTCGTTATAATTTAGTGATTGCCTTCGGTACCGGTATAAAATAATAGAAAAAGAGGCGAAGGCTGGTTTTGCAAACATGAATAGAATGTTTCTAACAGTTTTCATATTTTATATTTATCCGCCTAACCTCAAAAGAAAGATCTTTCTTTGACTTTGATGAAAATTTATATATTTTTTATAGTTATAATTAGTTAATTGGTCGTTCCTATCCAATAATATACTAGTACCGGCTCGCTATTCACTCGGTTTTTGGGTCATAATCATTATGTAGGAGAGATGGCCGAGTGGTTGAAGGCGTAGCATTGGAACTGCTATGTAGGCTTTTGTTTACCGAGGGTTCGAATCCCTCTCTTTCCGTACCTTCATCTAATTCACTGATCTTACTAACCAAAAGAGTAAAATATATAAAATTATATTCCAACACAAAACAGTTAGACCATTCTTTGATATATATTGATATATATATATATTTTATTCCTAATTACTGTGTCACGGAAAATACTGAAAGGAAAAGAGTAGACAAGGAATGAAAACCTCCCTCCCGTTCTATGATACCTAAATCGGAGAAAAATCCGGATCAAACTCTTATTTATCTTAACCTTAGGTTAATTTACTTCGACGAAAGGGATCAAAATTGTCCGAACCCTTGTGATTTTTTATTTTATTTTCGTTAGGTTTAGGTCTGGCGCGAATAATATTCTACGACTAGCAATTCATTTATTTTCAAACCGACCCATTTACTATCTATTATTTGATTGACTAATCCTTTATATTGGAATGGTTGAAGAGTCAAATGTTTTGGCATTTCGTCCTGAGAGGATGAATCGAAAGAATTTTGAATCAAAGCTCTAGAGTTTTGTTCATCCCTCGCCGTAATAATATCTCGGGGTTTGCAGCGATAACTTGGTATATCTACTATACGACCATTGACTAAAATATGTCTATGGTTAACCAATTGACGGGCTCCAGGAATAGTCGGAGCCATACCCAATCGAAAAAGGATGTTATCCAAGCGCATTTCAAGTAATTGGAGTAAAACCTGACCTGTTGACCCCTTGGCTTTGCCAGCGATACGAACGTATTTAAGTAATTGTCGTTCTGTAAGACCATAATGAAAACGCAACTTTTGTTTTTCTTCTAGACGAATACGATATTGAGATTTTTTACCGGAACGTGATTGGTTTCTAAGATCACTTCCGGCTCTAGGCCTTTTATTAGTTAGTCCCGGTAAAGCTCCCAGGCGGCGTATTTTTTTGAAACGAGGTCCCCGGTAACGCGACATAAAGACTCCTTATTCTTATTTATATTTTTATATTGAATTCTTATTGATGAAATTTCATTTTACAGAATAAACCTAAACTAAAACTGAACTAAATGATAAATGAAGCGAAGTTTACGGAAGTAGTGTACTTGTACTCTAAAGAATAATTAGATGAATAAATATCCAGACCCTTCTATTTCTATTCTATATATATATTCTATATATATTCTATATAAAGATTCTATATAGATAAAAAATAGATAAAAGGGATTCTTTTCATGGCATAGTTGTAAGTTCCTATAAGATAAAAAATATATTTTTCAATATTATTTGATTTCGGATTTAAAAAGGGCATTCTCAATCATGTAAAAACTCGAAGAAAATAAATAGAGAAAAGCCGGCTATCGGAATCGAACCGATGACCATCGCATTACAAATGCGATGCTCTAACCTCTGAGCTAAGCAGGCTCACATAAGATAAATTCTACCTGCAAGGGGATTCAATAAACTATTGTTAGCTATTAATTAATATTTGCATTCTTGGCGATTACTATTAGCTAGTCATAATGAATATGACTATCGAAAAAATATAATATAGAATTGAAAGGAAATATACTCATACTTACCATACACCCTAGAATATAACGATTAATCTATCGATATATAATTTTAGTTTTTTTCTCACATCACAATTATATAGTACAATTCTATAATATAGCATTTAATATTAAAAAATATTCGATTCGATCTATTTTTAGATTAAATCATTTTTGTTTTTGCTTTCAAATGATATTTGAAAGTCTTTTTATTACACTTCTATATTTTATTGCATATCATATATATATATTTTTTTTTCTAAATGGAATGATTTGTTTTAAATAATTAGAAATTATTGCGCTTTGATTCGTAAAGATGGAAGCTCAGACAAAAAAAAGAATCGACCGTTCAAGTATTCCAAATTGCATGGGAAAAACGAGCATAAGAGAGACATATATACGTGGTATATCTACATCTATATTGAATTGCAGATACAGAAATGATAGAATCGTTTCTGATTGGACCAAATGCGGGTGCGGGTTTCCTATAGAAGATGAAAGAAGATAGCCAAGAAATCAAAGGGGAGCAAAACTTTTTCGAGATAGGAATCAGTATTTAATGAATTCAACGGTTCCAGCAGAAATGAAATAAAAAAGAGAACGACATCTCAATAAAAATGAGATCCTAATCTCAAAACAAAAAGGGGATATGGCGAAATTGGTAGACGCTGCGGACTTAATTGGATTGAGCCTTGGTATGGAAACCTACTAAGTGAGAACTTTCAAATTCAGAGAAACCCCGGAATTAATAAAAATGGGCAATCCTGAGCCAAATCCTATTTTCCAAAAACAAACAAAGGCCCAGAAGGTGAAAAAAGGATAGGTGCAGAGACTCAATGGAAGCTGTTCTAACAAATGGAATTGACTGTGTTGCATTGGTAGAGGAATCCTTCCATTGAAACTTCCGAAAAGATGAAGGATATACGTATATACATACGTATACGTACTGAAATACTCTATCAAATGATTAATGACGACCTTAATCTGTATTTTTCTATGAAAAAGGGAAAAATTGTTGTGAATCGATTACATATTGAAGAAAGAATCGAATATTCATTGATCAAAGCATTCACCACACAGTCTGATAGTTCTTTTGCAGAACTAATTAATCGGACGAGAATAAAGATAGAGTCCCATTCTACATGTCAATACCGGCAACAATGAAATTTATAGTAAGAGGAAAATCCGTTGACTTTAAAAATCGTGAGGGTTCAAGTCCCTCTATCCCCAAAAAGCCCATTTGACTCCTTAACTATTTATCTTATCTTTTTTTTTCGTT